ATTCGATCTAATAAGTATCTGGTGTCAGAATTGACAAATTCTATGGCTCGAATCTTTAGTATTCTCTTATTTATTACCTGTGTCTACTATTTAGGCAGAATGCCGTCACCCATTTTTACTAACAAATTGAAAGAAAACTCAGAAAGGAAAGAAATTGAGGAAGAAATAGATGGAGAAATAGAAAAAACTTCCGAAACGAAGGAGACTAAACAGGAAGAAGAGGGATTCACCGAAGAAGATCCTCCTCCTTCCCTTTTTTCGGACGAAAAGGAGGATCCGGACAAAATGGATGAAACGGAAAAGATCCGAGTGAATGGAAAGGACAAAACAAAGGATGAATTCAACTTGCACTTAAAAGAAGCGTGCTATAAAAATAGCCCAACTTATTATTCTGGCAATCAAGATATTTCGAAGTTAGAAATACTTAAAGAAGAAAAGAAAAACCTCTTCTGGTTTGAAAAACCCCTTCTTTCTCTGCTTTTCGACTATAAACGTTGGAATCGTCCAACGCGATATATAAAAAACAATCGATTTGAAAATGCGGTAAGAAATGAAATGTCACAATATTTTTTTTATACATGTAAAAATGATGGAAAACAAAGAATTTCTTTTACATATCCACCCAGTTTATCCATTTTCTGGGAAATGATACAAAGAAAGATTTCTTTGTCTATAATAGACAAATTCTTATACGATGAACTATACAATTATTGGATTTATAACAATGAACAAAAAAAAAACAGCTTAAGCAATGAATTTACTAATAGAATTGCAGTTCTAGACAAAGGACTTTTTTATATAGATGGACTCGATAAAAAAACTCGATTATGCAATGAGAAAACGAAAAAGGAATATTTGCCAAAAATAAATGATCCTTTCTTAAATGGATCCTATCGTGGAATAATAAAAAAATGCTTTTCATCCTCTATTATAAATGAAACTCCAGTCAAAAATAGGATAGATGGAATTTTTATAAATAAGATTCATAGTATTCTTAGTAATGATTATAATTACCACGAATTTGAACAGAAAAAAGATGCATTTAATAAAAAATCAATATCAAAAGAAATTAGGCATTTCATGCAGTTAATGAGTCAATTTTATGGGGAATCAACATTCAATATTTCTTTACTTCCAGAAGAAGTCAAAATTGGTTTAGAAGATCAAGAAAAATTTTGTAAATTTTTAGTTGATGCAATCATAGGACTAAAAAGAAATAAGAAATTAATAAAAAAAGCAATTGGAATAAAAGATAYKAGKARAWAMGWYCTCCTCCAATATACTTGATACTTTCGGCAACAAAAAAACTTGTAATACCAAATCCATTTGGAATTCCATCAATTATTCGTCTCTCAATAATAGACACCAGTTCGGCCAAACCCCTTACCCCCTTAATAAAAAATGTTGCATAAAAAGCATCGATATAACCACGATTAGAAGACCAATTGTATATATAATTTTTTATTTTGTCCCCAAAAATTTTATTAGGACCCCTTTTATCAAATGCATTTATTAAGTTAAAATTTTTTAACGATGAATAAATAGGTTTATAAAAAAATAAGGCTATAAATATTCCCAAATAAGCTATACTAACAGAAAAGATTGCATTTATTGTAAATTCATACAAATCAATAGAATTTTTTGAAGTAGAATATAAAATATTTACGGGTGACGTTAACCATTTAGTTAATATATCCAACTCTATTCCTTCTTTATTTAATGGAATTCCTATAAATCCAATAAATAAAGTAAACAGAATCAATATAATGAGAGGAAATAACATAGTATTGTCCGATTCTGAAGGATATGCAGAAATTTTATTATTGTCAAAATCGGTAAGAGTAATAAAATATGGCATACTTTTCAAAGAATTTCTCGAAATTTTATATGGTTTTTTCATAAAAACCGCAGCACTTTCTCTATTATTATTCATTGTTAATAAGGTAAATAAAGAGAAAAATTTTTTTTTTTTTTTTAATCCTTCTTTACCCCATAGAGATATTGAATAGAGGGAACTACTTTTTTTTCCACTATAATTTTTACAATAAAGGTTTAAATGTCCACCAAACGTAAGCAAATAGATTCGAAACATATAAAATGCGGTTAATCCGGCTGTGAAATAAGCTATTATTGCGAAAATTTGTGAATACAACCAACTATCATTAAGAATTTCATCTTTGGACCAAAAACAAGCAAGAGGCGGAATACCACAAAGAGAAAGGGTACCTATTAAAAAAGCATTTTTTGTAATTGGAACATGTTTTGTTAATCCCCCCATAAGAACCATATTCTGACTCTTTTCTGGAGAATATCCAACAAGCGTTTCCATTGAATGAATAATAGATCCGGATCCTAAAAACAGCAATGCTTTTGAATAAGCATGAGTAATCAAATGAAATAAAGCAGCTCGATAAGAACCCATACCTAGAGCTAACATCATATAACCCAACTGAGACATTGTAGAATAAGCTAAACTTCTCTTAATGTCTTTTTGAGCAAGAGCTAAGGTAGCTCCTAAAAAAACAGTTATTATACCTATAATAGTTATTACATACATTATATAAGGTATAACTATGAAAAGAGGAAAAAGTCGAGCGACTAGAAAAATCCCCGCAGCGACCATGGTCGCTGCATGTATGAGAGCTGACATCGGAGTAGGTCCCTCCATAGCATCGGGTAACCATACATGAAGGGGAAATTGGGACGATTTTGCAACTGCACCAAAAAATAAGAAGAAAGTGCAAAAAATAGAAAATAAAAGATTGACTGCATTATTTTTAATTAAGTTATTAAATATCTCAAACAAATCACGAAAATCAAAACTGCCTGTTACCCAATAAAGACCTAAAATGCCCAATAATAACCCAAAATCCCCTACACGATTAGTCACAAACGCTTTTTGACAAGCATTCGCGGCAATAGGTCTTGTAAACCAAAAACCTATTAATAGATACGAAGACATTCCAACTAATTCCCAAAAAAGATAAATTTGTATCAAATTTGAACTCGTAACTAATCCTAACATGGAAGTATTAAAAAAACTCATATAAGCAAAAAATCTTAAATATCCTTGGTCATGACACATATAATTATCACTATAAATAAGAACCAAAATTGCAACAGTAGTGATTAAGACTGCCATAATAGAAGTAAGTGGATCGAACAAGTAGCCAAATTCGAACGAGAAATCATTATTAATGGTCCAAGACCATACATATTGATAAATGGAATTACTATTTATTTGGTGAATCGACAACGTGATCCAAAAAAGCATAGCTATAGTTAACAAAAAAATACTAGAAAACGCCCATATACGCCGAAGATTTTTTGTTGCTGTCGGAAAAAGGAGAAGCCCCACTCCTATTAACAAAGGAATTGGAAGTGTAATGAAGGATATGATACATGCATATTGGTATATATGTTCCATAATAGAAAATTTTTATTTCGGGTTGCATTTTTTAATATTCATCAGTTCTTGCCTTTTTAAATTAAGTTGAGCGGGACGATAAAAAATGGCACTTTCTTTTCCATTTAAATAATTTATAATTATAATACATATATAGATTACAGGAAAAAACCTTTAATCATAAGATTTACTTAACTAAAGCTTTAATAAAATTAATAATGATACAAACGACTTAGCTTCTTCTCTAATTAGTTCAGAATTATCAATCTGTTTTACTAAAATTTTTTTCACCCTAACTCAATTTTATAGTTATATTCAAAAAACTAAAGTCAAGTTTTTCAATTAAAATTAAATTAAGTATTGGGTTTTAAAATTTATCGGTGTGGTTTATTATGTACATTTAAATGAAATTTAAATACAACACAATAAAAATAAAGAAAAGATTTAGTAATTTTTATTACTTTTGAATTTCATAAATAAATATATTCATTTTCATTTATTTAATTAGTTAAAATTGAATTATTTTATTTAAAAATAGTCTATGGATCATAAAAGAGTTTGTTTCTACTAATAGAATTTTTTAATTTAAAATTTTGTTTTTCCAAATTAAGATATTTTCATCTAGAATATAAATACATAGATAATGAATAAGAAACAAAGATTTGTTTGAATAATAGATGTCTTTCACATCCAACTATAATAATGAAGAATCCATTGAATTTTAAATGGCAGTTCCAAAAAAGCGTACTTCTATTTCCAAAAAGTCTATTCGTAAAAATATTTGGAAAAAGAAGGGGTATTGGGCAGCGTTAAAAGCTTTTTCGTTAGCAAAATCTATTTATACTGGAAATTCAAAAAGTTTTTTTGTACGAAAAATAAGTACTAAAAACTTAGAATAATCAGAATGGATCTGAAAAAAAAAAGACCCTAAATATAAAAAATTAGCATGATAAATTATGAAAAAATTTCATTTTGGCTTTTTGATTTGAAATTTTTGTATTTGAAATACAAAACTCAATTTTAAATGAAATTTTTGCGCTTAAATTAAGGGTCTTAAAAAAATTTTTTGAATCACCATCGTTTTTTTAGTCTATTTTTTTTTTTTAAGATGGGGATCTTTTCCCCATCAACCTATTTTAAATTATAACAAAAAAGAGCTAAACCTTAACTTTCATAATTGCTCTATATGCGTTCGTTTACAATCTAATAAGTCATTTTTTTGGATATCAAAATATCCATTTAATAAAAAAGTCCTTGGTGCCGAAATGCAATTATGCTTCAAAAAAGTTGATTTTTTTGTATTCATATTCAAAGGATATATGTATTTTTTATTTACTAATTTTGAAATCAGATTAAAAATGCATTTATAATTACCAATATAAAAAATTGTATTGAATCAATCTCGACGATTGAATAAAAAAAGGTTATTATGATTTCAAATAAGCCGCTATGGTGAAATTGGTAGACACGCTGCTCTTAGGAAGCAGTGCGATAGCATCTCGGTTCGAGTCCGAGTGGCGGCATATAAAACAAAAATTAAAAAAGTTCTATAAAAAAAAATTAAAGGACTTTTTGTTCGGATTTTCATTTGATAATTTATAATTGAGAAATTTCTTTATATATAATTTTATATGATATTTTCGACTTTAGAACATATTTTGACTCATTTTTCTTTTTCAACGGTTTCCGTTGTAATTACACTCCATTTGATAACTTTATTAGTCAATGAAAAAGTAGGACTCTACAATTCATTAAAAAAAGGCATGCTAGTTACTTTTTTATCTATAACGGGATTATTAGTTACTCGTTGGGTTTATTGTAAACATTTCCCATTAAATGATCTATATGAATCATTAATATTTCTTTCCTGGAGTTTTTACATTATTCATATGATTCCATATTTTAAAAAACAAAAAAGGAATTTAAGTGCAATAACTGCGCCAAGTGCTATTTTTACTCAAGGGTTTGCTACTTCAGGCCTTTTAACGGAAACGCCGCAATCTTCACTATTAGTACCGGCTCTTCAATCCCGTTGGTTAATGATGCACGTAAGTATGATGGTGCTGGGTTATGCAGCTCTTTTATGCGGATCATTATTATCAGTAGCACTTCTAATAATTCTATTTCAAAAAAATATAACAACGTTTTTTGAAAAAAAAACTTTTTTTTTTTATGAATTATTTTTTTTCAGTGAGATTCAATACATGAACGAAAAAGGCAATATTTTAGAAAGCGTTTCGCCCTTTTCGGTTAAAAATTATTACAGGTCTCAATTGATTGAACAACTGGATCATTGGAGTTATCGTGTTATTAGTTTAGGATTTATCCTTTTAACCGTAGGTATTCTTTCAGGAGCAGTATGGGCCAATGAAGCATGGGGATCGTATTGGAATTGGGACCCAAAGGAAACTTGGGCTTTTATTACTTGGATTGTATTTGCAATTTACTTACATATTAGAACAAATATAAATTTTAGGGATGCAAATTCTGCAATTGTAGCTTTTATGGGCTTTCTTATAATTTGGATATGCTATTTTGGAGTCAATCTCTTAGGAATAGGGCTACATAGTTATGGTTCATTCATTAATTAAATTGAAGTAAAGAGAGGACCCTACGTCCGAATACAAACATAGGACAAGGCGTTTCTTATAAACAGGTGAGAACCATTTTAATGGTTCTCACAAACGCCAAACATGCCCGATTAGAATTGCAATTTAGTCATTCTTCGTACAAATATAAAGATAAAGAAGACTACTTTTTCATTTGATTAAATGAAATGAAACTTATCTATAAAAAAATTTTGATAGAATAGCTTCCACCTTCTCAGCAGATAATGAAAGAACAAAATCTGGATAAATGCCAACACCAATTACCGGTATAAAGATAGAGCTCGATACAAATAATTCTCGTGGCCCAGAATCCAAAAAAGCAGAGTTTTTTATATTAAAAAACTTATATCCATAAAACATTTGACGTAACATAGATAATAAATAAATAGGAGTTAATATCATTCCAATCGCCATTCCAAAAGTAATTAGTATTTTTGTCATTAAAAGTAATTTATGGCTAGTAATTATTCCGAAAAAGATTATTAATTCTGCAACAAAACCACTCATGCCTGGTAACGCAAGGGATGCCATTGAAAAGCTACTGAATAGTGTAAATATTTTTGGCATTGGAATAGCTATTCCGCCCATTTCGTCAAGATAAACAAGACGTATTCTATCGTAACTAGTTCCCGCTAAGAAAAAAAGTGCAGCACCAATAAATCCATGAGAGATTATTTGTAAAAAAGCTCCATTAAGTCCCGTTTCAGTTATAGAACTAATTCCTATAATTATAAAACCCATGTGTGATACAGAAGAATAGGCTATTCGTTTTTTTAAATTGCGTTGTCCAAGAGATATTAAAGCTGCATAGATTATTTGCATTGTGCCGATTATTATCAACCAAGGAGAAAAGATCGAATGAGCATGAGACAATAATTCCATATTGATCCGAACTAAACCATATGCTCCCATTTTTAATAAAATTCCCGCAAGAAGCATACAAGTACTATAATGGGCTTCCCCATGGGTATCTGGTAACCATGTATGTAACGGTATAATTGGTAATTTAACAGCAAAAGCAATAAAAAATCCAATATAGAACATTATTTCTAATGCTAGGGGATACGATTGATTAACTAACATTTCCAAATTTAAGGTAGGTTCAGTAGAACCATATAAACCAATACCCAAAACTCCCATTAATAGAAAAATGGAACCCCCCCCCGTATACAAAATAAATTTAGTAGCAGAGTAGAGACGTTTCTTTCCGCCCCACATGGATAAAAGTAGATAAACAGGAATTAATTCTAATTCCCACATTATGAAAAAAAGTAAAAGGTCTCGGGACGAAAATGATCCTATTTGACCACTGTACATTGCTAACATCAGAAAATGGAATAATCGGCAATCTCGAGTAACTGGAAAAGCTGCTAAAGTAGCTAAAGTAGTGATGAATCCCGTCAGTAAAACGGGTCCTATCGAAAGTCCATCGATTCCCAATCTCCAGTGGAAATCAAAAAAGTTTATCCATTTATAATCTTCTGCCAGTTGGATTAATGGATCGTCCGGCTGGAAATTATAACAAAATGCATAGGTTGTTAGAAGTAACTCTATAGTAGCTATGCTAATAGTATACCAACGAATTATTTTATTTCCTCTATGAGGAAGAACAAAAATTAAAGAACCTGCAAATATGGGTAAAACTACAATTGTTGTTAACCAAGGAAAAGAATTCGTGGTAAAGACAAGATACAATTGAGCCAAAAAAATCCGTACCCGAAAATAAATTTTTTCGGGTACGGGTTTTTATCAGTAAAAAAAATCCAAATTGAAAAAATGGATTCAAATGAAATGTTCTGGAACGTATCAATAAGCTAGACCCATGCTCCGCGTTGTTTCATTCCATAAATAAACTCGAACGCTTAAAAAATCTGTTGGACAAGCGGATTCACATCTTTTACAACCAACACAGTCTTCCGTTCTTGGAGCAGAAGCTATTTGTTTAGCTTTACACCCGTCCCAAGGTATCATTTCTAATACATCTGTGGGGCAAGCTCGAACACATTGAGTACACCCTATACATGTATCATAAATCTTTACTGAATGTGACATAGGATCTTTAATTTTTTAAATTTCATTAATTTTCAATCTAGTTCTACTAAAAGTAAATGAAGTACATATTAAAATACCAGACGAATCAATGATTTACCAGAATTTTTTGAATCAATCTACTTCTGGCTTGGATTGGAGATTTACTACAAAATAAATAGAAAAGAGATCCAAAAAACTTTCACTTCTTACATTTTAAAAGTACTACTTTTAAGGTGCGATATCTAGTAATCTAAATTGAACTTATAATTACAATATTATATTGATATAATTAATCATAATATAATAAAAAATTAATTATTATATTATTATATATTATTTATATATAATAAATAATAATATATAGAAAAAAACATACTATTTATTCAATAAATTGGATTGATTGATACGAGTTGATTTTCTGTTACGATAAATTGATGAAACAATAGCAAGTCCTATAGCTGCTTCAGCGGCTGCAATAGCTATAACAAAGATTGAGAAAATGTTTCCCTTTAATTGGCGGCTATCAAAAAAATCAGAAAATGTTACAAAATTTAGATTAACTGCATTCAATATAAGTTCAAGACACATAAGAGCCCGAACCAAATTTCGGCTCGTGACTAATCCATAGATTCCAATAGAAAATAAATAAGCACTCAAAACAAGTACATGTTCGAGCATCATTGACCAACTCCTTATGAATATTTCAATTTCAATATGAACAACAATTAAACCCATTTGATTGACTCAAATACCATAAGTTCAAAAATCTATATAAAAGCAAAAAATCTCTTGGTAATAAGAAATCGAACTAAAAGTTTCTAAACCAATCTGAATAGAATTTAAACGCGTATGAGAAAATATACCCTTTGATTATTGCTGATTTTTAAAATTAAAATTATTGACGTGCTACAGCAATTGCGCCTATTAACGCAACTAAAAGAATTATTGAAATAAGTTCAAAGGGAAGAAAAAATTTTGTTGATAAATTAATTCCTATTTGTTGACTAGTAGTTATAAAATCTTGTTCAAGAATCTGGTTTGATTTTGTAGTCCAAATAATACCATACCATGACGTATTTAGAATAGTAATAATTAATGAAACAAAAAGACTTGTACAAATCAACGAAGTAACGTTATCACCAACAGTCCACAGACGCAAATTTGTATCATATTCTGGCCCATTCATGAACATTACAGCAAATATTATTAATATATTTATAGCTCCCACATAAATAAGGAGTTGTGCTGAAGCTACAAAATGCGAATTGGCTAGAATATAGAATAAAGATATACAAACAAGAACCAATCCCAACGAAAAGGCAGAAAGAATTGGATTGTTAAATAATACTACTCCTAGACCCCCAAAAATAAGACCTGTTCCTAGAAAGACTAAAAGAAAATCATGTATTGGTCCAGGTAAATCCATTATATATAAAAAGAGATAAAAAAAGTTTCATGATCTTATTGAATTGAACAGAAAAAGGGATTCGTGCATTACTAATTGTTAAAGCCTAAAGTGTATTACTTTAAATAAATACGGGTAAAATTTTTGAATCTGTTGCTTTTTTTATGTTTTTTTTTATAATTTAAGTGGTTCGAAATCAAAACTATTGAAAATCATTGCAATAACTAAATTTTCAATATCAATTTTAATTTTCACCAATCAATAGAATAGCCAATAGTTCGCATTTTTTTGATCAAGAAAACAAGAAACTTTTTTAATTTAAATTCCCTATAATTTTTTTTTAGGAACTTTCTTCATTTAGTCATTTAAGAATTAGAAAGTGTTTTTTAATCACAAGATTTTTCTGTTATTTGAGGTGTATTCATAATTGTTCGAATTGTGTAATCATCAGTTATTGATATTGGTAAACGACCCAGAGCAATTTGATTATAATTTAATTCATGACGATCATAAGTGGAAAGCTCATATTCTTCAGTCATCGATAAACAATTTGTTGGACAATACTCAACACAATTACCACAAAATATACAGATTCCGAAATCAATGCTATAATTAAGCAATCGTTTTTTCCGAATATCCGTTTCCACTTTCCAATCAACAACAGGTAAATCTATAGGACATACACGAACACATACTTCACAAGCAATACATTTATCAAACTCAAAGTGTATTCGACCACGAAACCGCTCTGAGGTGATCAATTTTTCATACGGATACTGGATAGTTACAGGTAAACGATTGGCATGAGATAGGGTAATAATAAAACCTTGCCCAATGTACCTTGCCGCGCGTACTGTTTGTTGACCATAATTAATTAACCCAGTTACCATAGGGAACATATACTAAACTAAAAAAAAATAAGATTTTGTTTCTTTCTCTTGTTTGCGATAAATTTTAATTTTAGTGAGTATCAAATAGATTTTTTTTATAATGAAAGGAGTTGGGAAGAAGTTGTTAATAATAGATTACCTAAAGAAATTGGTAAAAGAAATTTCCACCCAAGATTTAATAATTGGTCCATTCTCAGTCTAGGTAAAGTCCATCTTGTTGCGATAGGAATGAACAAGAACAAAAAAGTTTTCGCTAATGTAATTAAAATACCTAAAATTGTTCCAAAGACTCCTTGCTTATTTATTTCAAAAAACTCAGGAATGAACATGTCTGGAATAGAAAAATCCCAACCCCCCAAATAAAGAACTGTTACAAATAATGACGAGATTAGTAGATTTAGATAGGAAGCAACGTAAAATAAACCAAATTTAATACCTGAATATTCGGTTTGATAACCTGCCACTAATTCTTCTTCTGCTTCTGGTAAATCAAAGGGTAATCTCTCGCATTCTGCTAGAGAAGAAATTATAAAAACAATAAATCCTATAGGTTGCCTCCACAAATTCCACCCTAAAATACCATATTTTGACTGCGCCTCAACTATATCGATTGTACTTGAACTGTTAGATAATCATAGTCGATGATCAGATCACTCTTGTCATCGCTAGTACAGAACCGTACATGAGATTTTCACCTCATACGGCTCCCCGAGAGCCATCAATAAATCTAAGAATAGATTCGGTAGTCTTTACTGAGATATGATATATTCGTAGGATAAATAAAGTAAAAATAAACCGAAAGATCCGGAATTAAACCAATGAAATTCTGTCTGCAATGCTATAAAAGTGCTTCGGAATTTATCTCATCCTTTGACTGACTCCATTTTTGTTGAGTAATAACTTAATCCTTAACAAAAAAAAACTGCACCTTATTTTTTTGAGACTTAAACATTCATGACTTATACCATGACACAAATTATAGTATAGCGAAAAAAGGAGTTTTTTTAAATTTAATTTTCTTTTTTTTATCAATCTTATTTCTATTTCGTTTATTTTAGGCTAAAAAAAGTTAAAGGATTATTTCGTTCCTGATAGTTATTCAATTAATGGGTGGATAGGAGCATACTCTGGATCGGAATTTGTGGGAGTACTACTTGATAATTTCTACCAATTTTAAGCCTCAAATTAGTATTTCTTTTATGTAAACTTAGGATAACCTAAAAAATATTTATTACGAATCCTTTGTGTACTTTGGTGTTCCTAATCATCCACTTTTTTAATATCGTAATACAGTTGTTTTTATTATAGTAAAATAAAAAAAACCCCATAAATTTTTTTCAACCCGCTTCCAGTTATTATAATTACTAATTAATCTTGGGGGTAAACAGCCTTGACTGCTTATGTTTATTTTCGTTTAACCTTTGTACATAGGGAATGAGTTTTTTTTTTACTGCGAATTTATAAGCTGTTTTTTTTCACTCATCTAACTATCAGGTTTAATTTATCAACCCTCTCGGTAAATAAAAAAATGAAGATATCTCTTTAATTAATACCTTAATTAATCATTTTAGAAATAAAAAAATTTTTCTTAGATACCCCAATTTGAAGACGTAGGCCTTAACGAATCACACGTAGAGATATTGATAAGACACATAGAGTTACTGGTATTTCATAACTAATTGATTGAGCAGCAGCCCGTAGACCACCTAAAAAAGAATATTTATTATTTGATCCATATCCTGACATAAGAAGTCCAATTGGAGCAATACTTGAAATAGCGATCCATAAAAAAACACCAATACTAAGATCGGTTAGAACAAAGTTATAACCAAAAGGAATTACTGAATAACTTAGTAGAATTGATATGACGGCTATAGAGGGTCCGATACTAAATAAACGTATATCCCCTCTAGATGGAAGAAGGTTTTCTTTAAAAAGCAGTTTTGTTCCGTCTGCTAAAGCTTGTAGAATTCCCAAGGGACCAGCATATTCCGGTCCAATACGTTGTTGTATACTTGCAGATATTTCTCTTTCTAACCATACAATTACTAGTACGCCTATTGTGATTCCCAATACGAGAATCAAAATAGGGAGAAGTATCCATATAGTTCCATAAATTTCTTTTAAAGATTCCAATCTGTAAAAAGAATTGATATTTTGTATTTTTGTTGTATCAATTATCATTTCAACGATCAACTTCTCCCATAATGATATCTATGCTACCTAATATCGTCATAATATCAGCCAATTTCATTTTTTTAACTAACTGAGGAAGAATTTGTAAATTGATAAAACCAGGCGGGCGAATTTTCCATCTCCAAGGAAAAACACTCTGATTTCCTATCAAAAATATCCCTAACTCCCCTTTTGGAGCTTCGACTCTCACATAAAGTTCTTGTTTCGACAATTCAAACGTAGGAGACGGCTTTTTACTAATGAATCGATATTCAAAATCATTCCATTCAGGATATTTTATCCTATCAAAACGGCGAATTTCTAAATTCTCATAGGGACCCCCCGGAATTCCTTCTAGAGCTTGTTGAATAATTTTTATGGATTCTGCCATTTCACCTATCCGTACTAAATAACGAGCTAAAGAATCCCCTTCCTTTTGCCATTGGACTTCCCAATCAAATTCGTCATAACACTCATAATGGTCAACTTTACGAAGATCCCATAGTATTCCGGACGAGCGTAGCATTGGTCCTGATAAACCCCAGTTTATTGCCTCTTCTTCGCCAATAACACCTACCCCCTCAACTCGTTCTAAAAAAATCGGATTTCGTGTAATCAATTGCTGGTATTCAGCAAGTCCCATTAAAAAATAATCACAAAAATCTAAACATTTATCTATCCACCCATAAGGTAGATCGGCAGCTACTCCTCCAATACGAAAAAAATTATGCATCATTCTCATACCGGTAGCCGCTTCAAATAAATCATATATTAATTCTCTTTCTCTGAAAATATAAAAAAAGGGGGTCTGCGCACCAATATCGGCCATAAAAGGGCCGAGCCATAACAAATGAGAAGCTATACGACTTAACTCCAACATAATAACTCTGATATAGCGAGCCCTTTTAGGTACTTGAATATTTCCCAACTGTTCGGGTCCATTTACTGTTATTGCTTCTGTAAACATCGTAGCTAAATAATCCCAACGTGTTACATAAGGCAAATACTGTATAATTGTTCGGTTTTCTGCAATTTTCTCCATCCCCCTGTGTAAATACCCCAATATTGGTTCACAGTCAATAACCTCTTCTCCATCTAAAGTAACAATAAGTCGGAGAACGCCATGCATTGCTGGGTGGTGAGGGCCCAAATTGACTATCATGAGATCTTTTCTTGTAATTGGTACAGTCATAAGTTTTGCCCCGATTCATTCTTTCATGAATTCATTTTTCCATGAATTGCCGAAAACAAAAAAAAAGTTCATCAAAATTCAAGATCGAATAAATCAAATAATTCAAAACAACTCTTAAAATTAACGTGTTTTTAGCTCTCGAATCTTTAATCGACTGATTAATTCTTTATAACGTATTCTATTTTTCTTTGATAAATAAACCAATAGTCGTTGACGTTTTCCTAGAATTTGTCGTAGACCTCTCTGAGATGAATAATCTTTTTTATGCAACTCCAAATGTGAAGTGAGTATTCGTATCTTATTAGTAAAACAGAAAACTTGAAATTCAACAGATCCCTTGTTTTCTTCTTTTTTTTCATGCGAAATCAATGCATTTTTGTTCATAAATTAATTATTAACCTTCCTTATTTTTTATATTTCCCGAATATAAAATTTTTTGATCAGGAATAATAATGCCAGCCCATTTACCCTGGTATACACATTTCCTTATTTTTTAAATAAAAAAAACTTATAGTAATTCTTTTTAGATCTATTGACTAGTGATTGATATGTTATAAATTTCGTATCATATATCAGAATTGAAGTCAAGACGCGAGGGCATTTTTTTATCTAGCAGATAATGGATAGGGAATATATAAGATCAATTTATTATAAATGTATTTTAAATCATGGATACATATGTATTCTTAATATACTAAAACGACTACCGTTATTAGTATTAAACCAATAACGATTCATACCGGCTAAATCTTCTAGTTGATAATTAGGCCAAAGAAAGACATTTAATTTTTGATTGTTTTCATCACAAAATTGACGACTACCGGTTTTTATCTGATTCCCGTTGTAAGAGACTGTATTTCTATAACTACCATTATTATTACTTGAATTCAAACATATTAGAATTCTCAATTCTTTACGGCGCCGGAACGAAAAAACTTTTGCAGGAACACGTAAAAAAAAAGAGGTTTTATCTTTAGTTTTCATCACTGTTTGATATCTGGGAATCCATTCATCCGGATTCCTCTTATCAATATTGTTGATGTTTTGATTATTTTGGTGTTTACTCTTATGAATGAACGAAATACCTATGGTTTGATACCGGAGAAATTCTCCATCATCCTTTACAGACAGACGAATAGGTTCAATAATAAATACCCTTCCTTTTATCAATTGAGTAAGAGTTAAATCTTTTTGAATCAGCATTATATTTAGACTCATTTCTCTTCTTTCAATCGAGGATATTGTAATTTCTCGTGGATTTTTCAATCTAAGTAGGAGACTGTAAACTTTGATATTATTGATCAATTTTTTATTCAAAGAATTGTCCCATTTTAATTGAAAAAAAAAATATCTTTTAAGGAATAAATTGAGTTCGGCTTCTGGACTACTCTTGTCTTGTTTTTTTTTTCTGCTTTTTTTAATATATGATTCTATATAATTTTCTTTAATATCTTTTTGGCGATTTGAGCTGAGAGACTCAGACATTTTTTGAACGTCAGATTCATTATTTCTTTGACTTATGAGCTCTTTTTTGTCTTGATTCCTATTCTCTAATTTTTTTTCTATAGGTGTTGTAAAAGGATTCGCTTTTTTCTTTTTGCTAAAATTATAATTTACATTACAATTTGAAAAAAGTAAATTTATTGGTATAATCCAAGGTTTCATTTTATATGCATTAAAGAGTAATAAAAATTCTGAAAAGAACAAAAACTCTAGATTTAATATAGGACGACTTAGTATTTCTTCATTCATCCCCATCCAATCTAAAAGTTTTTTTTTTAATTGGTAAATTTCTTGATAAATTGTGCGATAAAAAAGATCTTTCTTTTCAATTTTATCAACAATTTTATAATTTTTCGGTTCAATCTTAATATTTTTAGTGCTACTGCTAATATTGATCCAAGCTTCAATGTCTATTTTGTTTCTAAGAAAAAAAAAGATAAATTTCCAATCACAATATTTTCTATCTGTATTTGTCTGTATATCCAGAATCATTTTTTTTCTTAAAAGATTAGTGATAGGAATACTCCACCACATATAAATGAACTTGTCTTTAGATATGTTGTAATTATAAGATAATTCTTGCTTTTTATTTACTTGTAATGGTTCTCCATAACTATAAAAATCCTTCTTATTTTCAAAAAAAAAAAAATTATATGATAAAATATTATATCTATAATTTTTTTGAAAATTCTCTTTTTGATCTCGCAATAAACAAAACGGGTTTTCAGAATTATTTTTGTAATTAAGTAATTCGTTTTTTTTATATGAATTCCTTTTTGTTTTTTGGAATTTTTGTTTTTCAATCTCACAATATTCCGCGACTCCATTACGCCAATTTTTTGGTCCTAATTGAAACCAGTTTATCTGCGATAAATCGTATTGATAATTACTTTTAAATTTTAACCAGTTTTTCCATTGATTCAGTTCAGAATTTTTATGTTTTTTAGTCTTTAACTTAGAAGGAATTATTCCTTGTGTTCCGCGATATTGAAGGATAAAAGTTAACTTTAACTTATATAAGTTAATAAATTCGACTTGTAATAATTTGAAAAATATATAGGCTTGTGACAAAAAAGATAAATGGGAAAGATTTTTTAAATTCTTATGAAATTGAATTGTTTTTTTATTTATTTTATCAATCCTTTCTGGATTTTTTTTTTCAGTGGGTTTTTCACTAAAATGTTTTGTTGATTCAAGAAAAAGTTTTATTTTAATTTGAGAAATATTAATAATATATAGAAATATATCTACGGATATTCGTTCCCTAAAAAAATTTTTAAAATTTTTTGATTTACGAATTAATCGAGTATTTATCCTTTTTAATATCTGACCCAAATTTTGGGGTGATTCGAAATTTTGAGTACCATAAGGTGTTTTGTTAGGCTTAAAAAGAAATTTTAAAGTTTGGGATCTATTTTTTTTTTCTTTTTCTATTTGATTTGTTATTGTCCTTGTTCTATTAGCGAGATTTTGCGTTTTTTGTTCTGCTACTGAATCTGAATAGTTTGTCCAATTAATAAATTGGTTTTGAATGGATGATTCATGAACCATATAATTATTATTATTGATTGTCAAAAAATTTTTTTTTTCACTAGATTCTTCTCCTAATCCAAATACTCGAACTTGGTTTACCATTGAAAAATTTTTTTTTTTTAATAATAAAAAGCTTTTAATAAATTTTTTTGTTTCATTCAGAACCTTTAGAAAAAATTTGATTTTTTCTTTAATAATCACAATTTTTAAAACTTGAAAAGCTTTCCTTGTAAATTGAAAAATTTTTTTATTGAATTCTTTATAAATAGGTTTAAAAAAAGAAGGTCGTTTTCGGGAGGAACCGAAAGGAAATTCAGTTTCCAGCCCCCAAACTGTTAAAAAACAAAAATTATCCTTTTTATTTTTTTTTTTCATTTCCTCTTGATAAGAAGGTCTTAGCTTTGATCGGTGCCAAGGTTTTATATAGAAAGGAAATAGTATCTTTATCTGAATACCATCTTTTAACCAGTTTTTAGGAAATTCTGTTTCTGATAACTGAACACCATTATAGGTACATTTAACATGCATTTCTTTATTCCACCCTTCGAAATCCTCTTCCCACTCGGGAAGTTGGAATAAGACTATACGACCCATATTTTTTGCGATTATAAAAAAAGGTAATAGAAAATATTTTCTAAAAATGGACTGAGTTACTAACATCAAACCTCTTATTACTTGAGCAAATATAATGGTATCCCAAGCTTCAGCTATTTCTATTCGTGTTTTTTCTTTTCTTTTTTCTTCGTTTCTTTTGTATTCGTTGTTTTTTTCTTCTTCCTTTTTTTCTTCTTCTGTATAATCCGAAATTTGAAATTCTCTTTTTTTTCCTATATAATTTCTAAAAATTTGTTTTATTAATTTTGAAATGTTAACAGAAGAAAAAGAAGATTTATCTATTCTGTCTAAAAAAAGCGGTGAATGTATATTTGCTTGAAATAATTCCAAAAAATTAATTTTACGTCTTTGAACACGCATGGAACCTTTTATTATATTTCGACGAAAATCGGATTGTTGTGAATAACGTATCAAAGCTACTTCTTGGTTAGATTTTTTTAGATCAATGTTATTAATCTTAATATTATCTTCGGTATTATTAAAAATAACTACACGTTTAGCTTTCCTTGAGCGAATTTGATGATCTCTTGGTACATCATCTTCATTTTTTCTTTCTTGCTGTTCTAAATCATCAATCAATTTGTATGACCAGCATGGAACTTTTTTACTAATATCTTTTATTCCAATTGCTTTTTTTATTAATTTCTTATTTCTTT